ATTGAAATATCCTTCAAAAACAAGTAAATAGATGCGAAACATATAAAATGCGGTTAATCCAGCTGTAAAATAAGCTAATATTGCAAAAATTGGCGAATACAAGCAACTATCATTAAGAATCAGATCTTTGGACCAAAAACAAGCAAAGGGTGGAATACCACAAAGAGAGAGCGTACCTATTAAAAAAGCTGTTTTTGTAATTGGCGTATGTTTTGTTAACCCGCCCATAAGAACCATATTTTGACTTTTTTCTGGAGAATATCCAACAATAGTTTCCATTGAATGAATAATTGATCCAGATCCTAAGAACAACAATGCTTTTGAATAAGCATGAGTAATTAAATGAAATAGAGCAGCTCGGGAAGATCCCATACCTAGAGCTAACATCATATAACCCAATTGAGACATTGTAGAATAGGCCAAATTTCTCTTAATATCTTTTTGAGCAATAGCTAAAGTAGCTCCCAAAAATAATGTTATTATACCAATGAAAGCTATTCCATTCATTATGGTAGGTATAGCTATGAAAAGAGGAAGAAGTCTAGCTACAAGAAAGATTCCCGCCGCTACCATAGTAGCAGCATGTATAAGAGCAGAAATTGGAGTAGGCCCCTCCATAGCATCCGGCAACCATACATGAAGGGGAAATTGGGCAGATTTAGCTACGGAACCGCAAAATAACAATAGGGCACACAAAGTAACAAAAAAAACATTAAGATAATTATTAAAAATCAAGTTATTGAATATTTGAAACAAATCCCGAAATTCCAAACTACCCGTTATCCAATAAAGACCTAAAATACCTAATAATAAACCAAAATCCCCTACACGATTAGTTACAAATGCCTTTTGACAAGCATTTGCTGCAATAGGACGTGTAAACCAAAAACCTATTAATAGATAAGAACACATTCCAACTAATTCCCAAAAGATATAAATTTGGATCAAATTCGAACTAGTAACTAATCCCAACATTGAAGCATTAAAAAAACTCATATAAGCAAAAAATCTCAAATATCCTTGATCGTGAGACATATAATTATCACTATAAATAAGAACCAAAATGCCAACAGTAGTGATTAATATTAACATAATAAGGGTAAGTGAATCGATCAAGTAACCAAATTCTAAAGAAAGATCATTATTTATAGTCCAAGACCACACATATTGATAGATGAAACTCTTATTGTTATTTATTTGATCGATCGACAGCGCGACGGAAAAAAGCATAACTATACCTAACAATAAAATACTGAGAAAAGCCCACCTACGTCGAAGATTTTTTGTTGCTGTGGGAAAAAATAGAAGTCCCGCCCCTATCAACATAGGAACTGGAAGCGGAATGAAAGGTATGATCCATAAAGATTGATGTGTATATTCCATAAAAAAAGAATAAAAGATAAAATATTTTTTTTCCTAATGAGTTTTGTTTCTTATTCGTCGGTTTTATCTCTTTTGTAAAGGCTTCAGTTAATAAAAAAAAAGAGTGAACATATAAATAGAATTATTAATTTTTCTGAATCTTTGCACAATACTTCTAATATTTCCGAATATTTCAAAGTACTAAAAAAGGTCGAATAAACAAATTCAAATTCCTAATACACTTTTTTTAATACTAATACACTTTTTTTAATATTTGTATTTTAGTAAAAAATTCTCATAAAAACGAAATTTGTCAAATCAAATAAAAACATTCGTTTATTTTGTTTGATATGCAGTAAAATTTAATTCATATGACCCAATCGAATAAATAAGAATTTTTGTCTTTTATTTCAAAAGCATTAGTTTTTTCGAACTAATTTCTTTTTTTACATTAAACAGATATCTATGTTTGGCAAAATTTTGAAAAAAGTGTTATAATATTCAAAGTTTTACTTTAGATAGAAAGATAGAAAAAAAGAGGGGATAAAAAAAAAATGGCTAATTAATCAAATAAAAGAACTATTTGTTTTACGGAACAGAAGATATGTCTTTCACATGACTTGTAGCAATAAAAAAACTATATCAGTTGCATGGCAGTTCCAAAGAAACGCACCTCGAGATCCAAAAAAAAAATCCGAAAAACTCTTTGGAAAAGGAGAGGTTTTTGGACAGCATTGAAAGCTTATTCATTAGCGCAATCAATTTCTACGGGAAATTCAAAAAGTTTTTTTGTATAAAAAATACAAACGTTGGAATACTCTGAATTAGCTGGATTCTATTCTCTAATAGAATATAGAATTTGTATATAATATTAACTAAAATAGTTTCAAATAGTTATATTTTTTAATAAAATCAAAGAAACAGAATTTTAGAATTATTTTTATTTAATAGAATTTTTAAATAAAAATAATTCTATTAAATAAAAATTTTTACTTATAACTCATATAAATATCTATTTTGGAATCTATTTATTTTATAAGAAGAAAAAATATTTTGAATGGAATATTTGAATGGAATACTAAATTGGTGATCCAAAAATGATAAATTTTGGAATTTATTTTTTTCTTTTAATTGAAAAAAAGAATATGCATCTCTTTGGATTCCAAAATGAAATAGAAATAAAAAAGATTTGATAATAAATGAAAAACTACGAATTTTTTGTTCCATTTCCGAATTGAAGTGCGAACTATCTAGGTCGAATAGTGCTTATTTTTGAAAAAGAGAATAAACTACGAAAAACCATTCCCATTGTTGTTAAATATTAAAATAAAACAAAAACTCGAAAAAACGAGATAATAATAATTATTATTGAAATGTTTATATCTTTTGTTAAGCTCTTTCTATATATACGAATTTTTCTTATTCATTTGAATATATGAATATAAATATATATTCAAGTGAATAAATAATTTAATTTCTAATAATTTTTATAAAAAAAAAAACAAAGAAAAAAAAAAAAAAAAAAGAAATAATTAGAATACAATTCTTTTGTTTCTTTAATATTTTTTAATTACTAAAAAAAATTGCATCTTTCGAATTTATTCTTTCAATCTCGACGATTTACAATAAATAGGTTATTATGATTTCGGGTAAGCCGCTATGGTGAAATTGGTAGACACGCTGCTCTTAGGAAGCAGTGCTAGAGCATCTCGGTTCGAGTCCGAGTGGCGGCATGGCATCTTTTACTCTAAAAGAGTAAGTCCTAAAATGAATTCAATTTCTGATTTATCTTCCTAGTATTAGTTATTGGGACACCTTATTTTTATGATATTTTCAACTTTAGAGCATATATTAACTCATATATCGTTTTCGGTCGTATCCATTGTAATTTCAACTCATTTGATAACTCTATTAGTCAATGAAATCTTAGGATTTCATGATTTGTCCAAAAATGGTATGATAATAAGCTTTTTCTGTATAACGGGATTGTTAATTACTCGTTGGATTTTGTCGGGCCATTTACCATTTAGTGATTTATATGAATCATTAATATTTCTTTCCTGGGGTTTTTCTATTTTTCATATAGTTTTTTGTTTTAAAAAGCATAAAAACGATTTAAGTGCAATAATCGCACCGAGTGTTATTTTTACCCAAGGCTTTGCTACTTCGGGTGTTTTAACCGAAATGCATCAATCTGCAATATTAGTACCCGCTTTACAATCTCATTGGTTAATGATGCACGTAAGTATGATGATATTTGGCTATGCAGCTCTTTTATGTGGATCGTTATTATCTGTAGGAATCTTAGTTATTACATTTGGAGAAGTCATACAAATTTTGGGTAAAAGCAATAATTTGTATTTTTTAAATGAATCCTTTTCTTTTGTTGAGATCCAATACATGAATAGGAATGAAAGGAACAATGTTTTACAAAAAACTTTTTTTTCTTCTTCTAGAAATTATTACAGGTCTCAGTTTATTCAACAACTCGATCGTTGGAGTTATCGTATTATTAGTCTGGGTTTTCTCTTTTTAACGATAGGTATTCTGTCAGGAGCAGTATGGGCTAATGAGGCATGGGGATCATATTGGAATTGGGATCCCAAGGAAACTTGGGCCTTTATTACTTGGACCATATTTGCGATTTATTTACATACTCGAAAAAATACGAAATTAGAAAGTGTAAATTCTTCAATAGCGGCCTCTCTGGGCTTTCTTATAATTTGGATATGTTATTTAGGAATCAATCTATTAGGTATAGGATTACACAGTTATGGTTCATTTACATCTAATTGAATTTAATTAAGGAAAAAACCTCTGGCAAATACAAATAAAGAAAGCATAAGTATATATACATCCTAAGAGATAAGTATATATACATATCTAATATACTAATATATAAAATATATAAGAAATTTTAGTATATATTCGATATTCTATTTATATATAATATATTTGATATGAATATAGAAAGAATAAAGAAAAAATGGAATTGTCGAGAACCCTTTAAATCAAGTAGTAATGTAATGATTCAAGGGGTTCTCACAAACAACAAACATATTTACATATAATTAATTCCAATTTTGTTATGTGGTTTATTTCTCTTTTTTTGGGGGGTTGTATTAATTTTCATTAAAAAAATTTAGAAAAAATTTGATAGAATGGCTTCAACCTTGTCAACCGAGAATGAGAAAATAAAATCTGGATAAATACCAATACCTATTACGGGTATAAGGATAGAAATCGAAATAAATAATTCTCGCGGACCAGAATCAAAAAAATACGAGTTTGGTGTATTAAAAAGCTTGTATCCATAGAACATCTGCCGTAACATGGATAATGAATAAATAGGAGTTAATATAATTCCAATTGTGTTTAAAAAAATTATTAGTATTTTTGTCATTAAAAGATATTTTTGACTGGTTAGTATTCCAAAAAAAATCATCAATTCTGCAACAAAACCGCTCATGCCTGGCAATGCAAGAGAAGCCATTGATAAGATACTGAAAACTGTGAATATTTTGGGCATTGGGATAGCCATTCCACCCATTTGGTCAAGATAAAGAAGACGTAGTCTATCATAACCTGTTCCCGCCAAGAAAAAAAGCGCAGCACCAATAAATCCATGAGAGATAATTTGTAAAATGGCCCCGTTGAGCCCCGTATCACTTATAGAACCAATTCCAATAATTATGAAACCCATATGAGATACCGAGGAATAAGCTATTCTTTTCTTTAAATTACGTTGACCAAGAGATGTTGAAGCTGCATAGATTATTTGAATTGAACCTAATAACATTAACCAGGGGGAAAATATGGAATGAGCGTGAGGTAATAATTCCATATTAATTCGAACCAATCCATATGCGCCCATTTTTAATAAGATTCCGGCTAAAAGCATACAAGTGCTGTAATGTGCCTCTCCGTGGGTGTCCGGTAACCATGTATGTAAGGGTATAATCGGCAATTTTACAGCAAAAGTAAAAAGAAATCCCATATAAAATATTATTTCGAGCACCCCAGGATACGATTGATTAGTTAATGTTTCAAAATTTAATGTCGGTTCATTAGAACTATATAAACCGATACCTAGAATTCCCATTAATAAAAAAATAGAGCTTCCCGCAGTGTATAAAATAAACTTTGTAGCTGAATACAAACGTTTCTTTCCCCCCCACATGGATAAAAGTATATAAACTGGAATTAATTCCAATTCCCACATGATGAAAAAAAGTAAAATGTCTTGACAAGAAAAAGGTCCTATTTGACCGCTGTACATTGCTAGCATCAGGAAATGGAATAATCGGGATTCTCGAGTAACCGGTTGAGCCGCTAAAGTAGCTATAGTGGTAATAAATCCCGTCAATAAAATGGGTCCTATAGAGAGTCCATCTATTCCGAATCTCCAGTAAAAATCAAAAAAATTAATCCATTTATAATTTTCTGTCAGTTGGATTAATGGATCATCCAATTGGAAATGATAACAAAATGCATAGGCTGTTATCAGCAGATCGATTAAACATATGCAAATTGTATACCACTTAATTACCTTATTTCCTCGATGAGGAAATAAGAATATTAAGGAACCCCCGGCTATTGGTAAAAGTACAACTATTGTTAACCAAGGAAAATAATTCGTGATAAAAATAAGATACACTTGGGCTAGAAAAACCCGCGCTCAAAATAGAAAGATAATAGAAATATCTTTCTATTTTGAGCGCAGATTTTTGCCAGTAAAAAACGTATTCTCGTGGTGTTTGTTTTTTGAAAAAAAGAAAGGGGCGGTCTCAATAAGCTAGACCCATGCTTCGAGTTGTTTCATGCCACAAATAAACTCGAACACTTAAGAAATCTGTAGGACAGGCGGATTCACACCTCTTACAACCGACACAGTCCTCCGTTCTTGGGGCAGAAGCTATTTGCTTAGCTTTACACCCGTCCCAAGGTATCATTTCTAATACATCGGTGGGGCAGGCTCGGACACATTGAGTACATCCTATACATGTATCATAAATCTTTACTGAATGTGACATTGGATTTGGATCTATAATTTTTTTTTAACACCAAAAATGGCAAATTTTCGATCTAGTAAACTCGTAAATAAATCATATATTTAGACACTAGATGAATCAACGATTTACCAGAATTTTGATACTCAAAACCGACTTCTGGATCAATTCATAAGAGGAGAGGGGACCAAGATACTTTGATTTCTTACGTTTTTGCAAACGTGCGAGTTTGTTGAATTACACTATTCAAAATTAATATTTATATGATAAATCACTATTAATACTATTTATTCAATATAAATACTAGTTTTATTCAATATAAATACTAGTTATTCAACAAGTTCGATTGATTGATACGAGTTGATTTTCTGTTACGATAAATTGAAGAAACAATAGCCGGTCCGATAGCAGCTTCAGCGGCTGCAATGGCAATAACAAAAATAGAAAAAATATTTCCCTTTAATTGGCGACTATCAAAAAAATCAGAAAAGGTTACGAAATTTATATTAACTGCATTCAGTATAAGTTCAAGACACATAAGGGCTCTAACCATATTTCGGCTCGTGATCAATCCATAGATACCGATAGAAAATAAATAGGCACTCAAAACAAGTCCATCTTCGAGCATCATTGACGAACTCCTTATCAATTTCGATTCACTATAATATTAATATAATATGAACAACAATTCAACCAATTCAATTGACTAAAGAATAAAAAAAAAGTCTGAAAAAAAGAATATATTCGCAAAAAAAAAAAAATTTTTCTACATAAACACTCTTTTTTTACATTTACAGAGAATTAAATCGAAATAACTGAGGAAAAAAAAGAATTCTTTTTTTTTTTTTGCAAGTTAAAAAAATTTCTTACTGGCGAGCCACGACAATTGCACCTATCAAAGCAGCTAAGAGAATTATTGAAATTAGTTCAAATGGAAGAAAAAAATCTGTTGATAAATGAACTCCAATTTGTTGACTAGTACTTATTAAATCTTGCTCTATAATCTGATTTGGTCTTGTAGTCCAAATAAGCCCGTACCATGATGTATCACTAATAGTAGTTATTAGTGAAACAAAAATACTTGTACAAACCATCAAAGTAATTCCACCCCCAACGGTAAAAAGATGAAAATCTTGGTGATATTCCGAACCATTCATGAACATCACAGCAAAGAGGATTAAAACGTTTATAGCTCCCACGTAAATAAGTAGTTGTGCGGCAGCTACAAAATGGGAGTTTGATAAAATATAAAATAAAGATATACAAACAAGAACTAGTCCCAATGAAAAAGCAGAAAAAATGGGGTTGGTAAAAAATACTACTCCTAAACTTCCTAATACAAGACATGATCCCAAAAAGACTAAAAGAAAATCATGTAGTGGTTCAGGTAAATCCATTATATGTAAAATAAGAGATAAATGCATCGAAATTTCATGACCTTTTTGATACGACCAGGGAAATCTTTTATCTACGAGATTTCTCTCCGCATTGAATTTCATCAAATCCTAACAAGTCGGAATAGGTACCAGTTAAGTTATGGGATTTATGTTATTTCATTCGTTATACGAAAGAGTAGGTCGAGAAACTATATAATATATAATATAAGTATATATTAGTATATAAGTATAACTAAATATAAGTCTAACTATATAGATATATAGTTATAGAATAGTTATAGAACAGATATCGAAATGAAATAGATAGAATAAAAGAATATTTTAATAATAAGAAATTTATTTTGAAAATATGGAATAGTTTTTTTTTCTATTTAATCTTATTATTTTATAAATTTATATTATTCTGTTTCATATCTATTTATATATATGATATATGAAACAGAATAATGTGAAATCTAATATGATTTATATTTATATATTAATATTGAATTCTTATAAATAAATAAAACGATTTTATTATATCCTATTTTTTTTTATTTAGAATAGTTCGAATTGTATAATCATCAATTACTGACATTGGTAATCGGCCTAAAGCAATTTGATTATAATTCAATTCATGACGATCATAAACTGAAAGTTCATATTCTTCAGTCATTGATAAACAATTTGTTGGACAATACTCAACACAATTACCACAAAATATACAAATTCCGAAATCAATACTGTAATTAAGCAAACGTTTCTTTCGAATATCTGTTTCCAGTTTCCAATCAACAACGGGTAAATCTATAGGACATACACGAACACATACTTCACAAGCAATGCATTTATCAAATTCAAAATGGATTCGACCGCGAAAACGTTCTGATGTAATTAATTTTTCATAAGGATATTGAATAGTTACGGGTAAACGATTTGCGTGGGATAAGGTAATCATGAAACTTTGACCAATGTATCTTGCAGCTCGGATTGTTTGTTGACCATAATTCATGAACCCAGTTACCATAAGGAACATATCGTGAATATCTATGAAATAGTTTTTTTGTTTCTTTCTCTTGTTTGCGACAAGTTACAAATCTAGAGGATCCATATTTTACAGTGAAAATAGTTGAGACGAAGTTGTTAATAATAGATTGCCGAGAGAAATAGGTAAAAGAAATTTCCACCCAAGATTTAGTAATTGGTCCATTCTTAGCCTAGGCAAAGTCCATCTTGCTGTGATAGAAAGGAACAAAAACAAATAAGTTTTAGCTAATGTGATAAAGATATCAATTGTAGTTCCAAAAACTCCATATGCTTTAGTTATTTCAAAAGACTCAGAAATGAATAGGTACGGAATAGAGATATTTGAACCGCCCAAGTAAAGAACTGTTACAAATAATGAAGAAATTAATAGGTTTAAATAGGAAGCAACATAAAATAAACCAAATTTGATACCCGAATATTCGGTTTGATAACCCGCTACTAATTCTTCTTCCGCTTCTGGTAAATCAAAAGGTAATCTTTCACATTCTGCTAGGGAAGAAATTAGAAAAACGACGAAACCTATAGGTTGCCGCCACAAATTCCACCCCAAAAAACCATATTTTGATTGTGCATCAACTATATCAACTGTACTTAAACTATTAGATAATGCTAGTCGGTGAGAACGTTACTGTCCCCATCGCTATTCCAGAACCGTACATGAGATTATCACCTCATACGGCTCCTCGAAAGCCTTAAATAAACCTAAGGACCTAGCCGATTATTTCTTTCTTGCGATATCCCTAAGATTAATAAGATTAAAAATTATCGGATGGTTCTGAATTAGACCAATTGAATTCTGTCTGTTCTCATTGTATTTTAAAATAAAGACAAATAAAATTAATTTATATATATTCTAAATGATACAAAAGGTCCTTCTGAATTGATCTTATCCCTTAAAAATCAAAAATTTATTAAGTAATAGCTTTATTCTTCAATAAAGAAAATATTTTGGAATTATCTTGATAACCCTCCGTCCATCGTTTTAGGTTACGAAAAAGACTTGCATATTTTTTTTCTAATTTATTAGAAAAATTCTCTCTTCAGAAAAAGAGAGAGAGAGAAAACGACGGGGTCATTTTTTTTGTTCCTATTCGTCTTTTTTTGTGCAAATCAAAAGGGGATACTTAAAAAAAAAAAGATTAACGGATTATTTCGTTCCCGATAGTCATTTATTTAATCAGTGGATAGGAGCATACTCTAGATCGGAATTGGGGGAGGACTGCCTTCTCTTTTCTACCAACTTTAAGCCCCAATTAGTATTCTTTATTTAGATTATGTGGAAATGTTCCTTTTGACAATTTACATAATCCGTGTTACTAATCCCTTGTGTATCTTGGTGCTTCTAACCATCCACTTCTTTTTTTTGAGCTGCCCTTATTTTCTGTTTCTGTTAATACATGAATAATAAATCATCCAAACAGTAGCAAAAAGTCAATCTCAATAAGGTTGGTCTTTTGAGCCCGCTTCAAGACAAGATTACTAATTATCCAATCCTGGGGTAATAAGACTCGTCTGTTTCTAATTTTTTTTTCACTTAATTCTTTTACATAGAAAATGAGACTCAATATTTTGACTGCAATTTCAAATCATCATACCATAGAAATAACATATATAACCATATACCCATATATAATATATATAAGATAAATATAATATATATTATATATATATTATATATATATAATAGGCTGGTAATCTACTATCTAATCTAATATAGTATTTGTAAATTATCTAAATAGAATCTCGAATTTCTATTTCTATAGAAGCTGTCTGATTTCACTCATATAACTATCAGATTTTGTTCTTCAATCAGACTTGAAGTGAGAATAATAATGAATTTTTTATATTCTGCCCCTTTCCTATTTTCCTATAAAGTTGTCCTACAAGGAAAGGGCCATAGCAATAGCATCGAGAAGTTTTTGTATCAACGAATCGCACGTAGAGATATTGATAACACACATAGAGTTAATGGTATTTCATAACTAATCGATTGAGCAGCTGCTCGTAGACCACCCAAAAAGGAATATTTGTTATTTGATCCATATCCTGACATAAGAAGTCCAATCGGAGCAATACTCGAAATAGAAATCCATAAAAAAACACCGATATTGAGATCGGATAAAACAAAATTATATCCAAAAGGAATTACCGAATAGCTTATTATAATGGATATAACTGATATGGATGGTCCGATACTGAATAAACGAGTATCTCCCCTAGATGGAATAAGACTCTCTTTGAAAAGTAGTTTTGTTCCATCTGCTAGAGCTTGAAGAACTCCCAAAGGACCCGCGTATTCAGGTCCAATCCGCTGTTGTATACCTGCGGATATTTCTCTTTCTAACCATACAATTGCTAGTACACTTATGGTGATTCCCAATACAAGAGTAAAGATAGGGGCAAATACCCATAGAATTCCATAGACCTCCTTTAAAGATTCCAATCTGAAAAAAGAATTGATATCTTGTACTTCTGTTGTATCAATAATCATTTCAACGATCAACTTCTCCCATAATGATATCTATACTACCTAGTATTGTCATAATATCGGCCAATTTCATTCTTTTAACTAATTGAGGAAGAATTTGCAAATTGATAAAACCGGGTGGACGAATTTTCCATCTCCAAGGAAAACCATTCTGATCTCCTATTAGAAAAATCCCCAATTCTCCTTTGGGGGCTTCAACTCTTACATAAAGTTCTTGTTTCGGCAATTCAAAAGTCGGAGACGGTTTTTTACTAATGAATCGATATTCAAAATCATTCCATTCTGGTTCCCTTTCCCTATCAAAGTAACGGATTTCTAAATTCTCATATGGTCCGCCGGGAATTCCTTCCAAAGCCTGTTGAATAATTTTTATGGATTCCACCATTTCACCAATTCGAACTAAATAACGAGCTAATGAATCTCCTTCTTTTTGCCATTGAACGTCCCAATCAAATTCCCCATAACACTCATAATTTTCAACTTTACGCAGATCCCATTGTATTCCGGAAGCCCGAAGCATCGGTCCTGATAAACCCCAATTAATTACTTCCTTTCCACTAACAATGCCTATTCCCTCAACCCGTTCTAAAAAAATGGGATTTCGCGTAATAAGTTTTTGATATTCAACAACCCCTGTTAAAAAATAATCGCAGAAATCCAAACATTTATCTATCCAACCATGAGGTAGATCGGCCGCGACTCCCCCGATACGGAAAAAATTATGCATCATTCTCATACCTGTCGCAGCTTCGAATAGATCATATATTAATTCTCTTTCTCTAAAAATATAGAAGAAAGGGGTTTGTGCACCAATATCCGCCATAAAAGGTCCCAGCCATAATAGGTGAGAAGCTATACGACTCAATTCCAACATAATTACTCGAATATAGCTGGCTCTTTGGGGTACTTGAATATTTCCCAACTGTTCTGGTCCGTTTACGGTTATTGCTTCTGTGAACATCGTAGCTAAATAATCCCAACGTGTTACATAAGGCAGATATTGTATAATTGTTCGATTTTCCGCAATTTTTTCCATCCCTCTGTGTAAATAACCCAATAATGGTTCACAATCAATAACATCCTCACCATCTAGAGTAACAATAAGTCGAAGAACACCATGCATTGATGGGTGGTGAGGTCCCATATTGACTACCATGAGATCTTTTCTTTTAGCTGTCCCATTCATAGGTTTTTCCTCGATTTATTCTTCCATGAATTTCGAAAGAAAAAAAATTAATCAAGATTCAAGACCTAAAAAATCGAATAATTCAAAATGACTCTTCAAATTCAATTAACGAATTATTGACTCCCGAATATCCAATTGATTTATTAATTTGTTATAGCGTATTCTATTTTTATTTGACAAATAAGATAGTAGCCGTTGTCGTTTTCCCAAAATTTTTTGTAAACCTCTTTGAGATAAATAATCTTTTCGGTGCAATTCCAAATGTGCGGTAAGTCTTCGTATCTTATTGGTGAAATTTAATACTTGAAATTCAACCGAGCCGGGGTTTTTTTCTTTTTTTTCTTGTGAAAATCCTGGTAGAAATAAATTTTTTACCATAAGTTAAAAGCGTTCTTCTCCTCCTTCCATATTTTATAGATATCTTGTTTGATCTGTAATAGTAATGATACTAATTTAAAATTAGGTATTTTGTATATACAATAATATAAATTTCCTTAACATTTTGCGATTCTGATGTCAAATCATACTATATTTCTGTAAAAAAAAATGGTCGATTTAAAAAATAAAATACTAATTATATATATAATTATATAGATAAAAGTAGATATAAGACGATAAGACGATTTTTTCGATTCCTTTTTTTTTGTATCTAAAGGATATTGAATTAGTATCAAGGCCTCAGAATACAGAATAGAAGTTAACACAATGCGTGTGCGCATCTATGCGTGTATCCATTTGTATCCGCATACCGGATATGTTACGCTAAATTGAAGAAAGAAATATAGATTATAGATTAACGACCTCTCAATCGTGGGTACAGATGTATCCTTACTATACTGAAACGGCTTCCATTATCGGTGTCAAACCAATAGCGATTCATACAAGCTAAATCCTCTAATCGAAAATTTGGCCAAAGAAAAAAATGGAAATTCATTAGGTTTTTTTTTCTATCAAGATCCTTATTTTCAGCCAAAACGTTACAGCAATTATTTACTTTATTATTCTTATTGTAAAATGTTGTTTTTCTATGTGCACTATTTCTATTCTTAGAATTGAAACAAATTAGAATTCTTAATTCTCTACGACGTCTAGCGCAAAAAAAGAATTCAGGAACAAGCAAATCATAATGATTTTTTTCTTTATTTTCTGTTATTTTTTGATCTCTTGTTCTTGGAATGGATTTTGCAAAGTTCGTCTTATCAACATTGGTTTTTTCTGGATATCTTTTCTTAATTTGACGCTTACTCTTATGAAGCAATGAAAGTACTATGGTTTGATATATATAAAATTGTTCATCCTTTTCTCTAGACAGACGAATTGGTTCCACAATAAACATTGCCTTTTCGATCAATTTATTTTTTTTCGTCAATCCTGTAAGACTTAAACTCTTTTGATTTGCCATAAGATCTAGATTGAGTTCTCCTCTTTGAATAGAGCTTATAGCAATCTCTTTTATATTATTTTTCAACCTAATCAGGAGACAATAAATTTTGATATTATTCATTATTCTGTGATTTAAGGAACCCTTCCAATTCAATTGAAAAATAAAAAACTTTGTTAATAAGAGATTTATTTCGACCTCCATTCTGTTCTTGTATTTTTTTTTTTCCTCTTTCCTGGCCAATCCTGATGCTGTAGACTCTGCTTCAATATCTTTTTCTTGGGTTGAAAGAGATGATTCCAAATCCACCCCACTCGTGTCTTCCGCTTTTTCTTGATTTCGAGTCTCTAACTCGAATTCCAATTTTTTTTTTTTTGATGATCTAAAAACTATTTTTTTTTTTCTTCCAGTAAATTTTGTATTTTCACTAACATCTTTTTTTATATCTAAATTGAAAAAAAGGAATTCGATTGGTATGATCCACGGGTTATTCGTATATGCCTTAATAAAATCTTCATTCGGTATGGAATGATTTAATATTTCTTTATTTATTAGCATCCAATCTAAATGTTTTCTATGCAGATTTTCTTCCATATCTATAATGTAATCTTTTGCTATATATCTCTTTATAGAGATATCGCTCGTTGGATCAAATCGTTTTTGTTTACATGTTTTGTAATTATAAGAAAGAAATTCTTTTTTATTTGCTTGGAATGATGATTCATATCTAGAAATATATGAGTCTTTCTTATCTTTAATGGATTGATATGAAAAAAGATCATATTCATATTGTGTGTTTTTTTTTAATGAGCCTAATTGTTGGTTTTTGTAAGGAATTGATCTGGTTTTTTCATATGAATCACATTTTTTTAAATCTTTATTTTGAATGACATGACGTTTATGGATTCTATTTCTCCATTTTTGTGGCACTAATCTAGACCATCTCCTCTGAGATAAATCATATTGATAATGACTCTTTAACAACCAATTTGTCCATTGATTCATTAGAGAATTGGGGGGGTTCTTGGATATAAATTTTAAATAAAATATTCTTTGTATTCCAAAAAAATAATCTTTTATTTCATTCTTAAGAAAAGGGGATTTTCGATGATATGCAAAAACATATTTTAACTTATATATGTTAATAACTTGGGTTTCGGATAATTTAAAAAAAACATATGCTTGTGACAATGACGATACGTCACAAAATTTATGGGAATTCGTATTCCTAAGATCATAAGATCTTTTGAGAAGCGAAATAAAGTAAATTAGACTTTTATTTGTTTGATCAGTTCTTTCCACATTTTCTTCATTATTGTAAATAGACTTTTTTTTTGTTTTTGATTCAAGAAAAAGTTGTACATCAATGCTACAAATCAAAATGATACACAGAAAGATATTTAGGTATACCCTCTCCATGAGAGTATTTAAAAAATAATGCTTCGAATTGTCATCTAATAGAGGATTTTGTGACTTATAAGCTAATAGAGGATTTATTTTTTGTAATATCTGCCAAATATTTTTTTTTAATGCTAATTCTTTAGCATAAAAACTTGCTTTCTTCGAAATAATATTTCTCTCTGCTGTTAAACTCCCCCTTTTCTTTTCTTTGGCCATTTTTTTCATTTTTTTAATGATTGTCTTTCGTTTAGCATTTATATCTTTTTTTTTTTTCAATGAAGAATTTGTCCAATTAATAGAGTTTATTCTAGTATTTGATTTGTAAATCGTTGGATTTTTCTTACTCATTGTTGAATCGTTTTGATTTTGACTTAATTTAAATCCAACGATTTTTTGGAATGTAAGTAGCACTAAAGTTGGGAATTGTTTTATTTTTTCGTTTATAAATAGAAAAATTTTGATGATCCATTTTGCTCTTTCTTTTAAAAAATTTATAAACAATTTTGTTCTTGCATTTAAAATCCCGAGAACCTGAAAAAAATGATTTTGCCATTTTTTTTTTTTAGTTTTTAGTTTCGTTAAAATGGGATGAAAGAAGGCAAATGGATTTCGGGTAACGCGAGAAAAGGGCAATTCCACTTCCGTTCCCAAAATTGTTAAAAAGCTAAAGTCCCTTTTTTTTTTTTTCATTGGATCCTTTTTAGTGGATCGTAGCTTAGATCTGTGCCAAGGTTTCAGATGAAAAGGAAATCTAATTTGTATCTGAATACCGTCTAGTAGCCACTTTTTTGGAAATTCTGTTTCGGATAATTGAACACCATTATAGGTGCATTTAATATACATTTCTCTATTCCAATCCCTAAAATCTTCTGACCATTCGGGAAATTGAAATAAAAGCATACGAACAATATTTTTAATTATTATCAACGAAGGCAATACAATATATTTTCTAAGAATCGATTGGGTTATTAATAACGAGCCTCTTATTACTTGAGCAACTATAAAACTATCCCAGGCCTCTCCTACTGCTATACGTCTTTTTTCCTCTTGTTCTTTTTTTGTTCTTTTGTCCTCCTCCTTACTTTCTTTTGTCTCTTCTTCTGTATAATACGGATTTTCTAATCCTGTTTTTGTCCGCAGCCTCCTTTGGAACAGAAAAAGCATTTGTCTCATTGGTTCAAAATTTTTCAAAAAAAGAAATGGGGGTTTCTCAATTTTATTCAAAAAAAGGGGCGAATACAGACTTTTTTGAAAAATTTTCCAAGTAATAGTTTTCCGCCTTTGAGCACGTATGGATCCTTTTATTATGTCTCGTCGAAAATCTGGTTGTTGTGCATAACGTATTAAAGCCAATTCCCCTTTTTCATCAGTGTTATTTGTTTCTCTAGTATCCCCATAAGGATTAGAATCTTTTGATTCTTTAGTATGAGTAAAAATAACTACACGTTTGGCTTTTCGGGAACGAATTCCATACTTCTGTTCGTCTTTGTTTCCCTCTTCGAGGTCTTGGATTTCATCGATTAGTTTGTAAGGCCATCGAGGAACTTGTTTTTCGATTTCCTTTATTACAATACATTTTTTTTTTTTAATTGTTTTATCCTTCAGATCTGTTCGAATTGCGTCAAATAAGAATTTCATTTTTTTAGGCGTTATGTGTGCATGTTCCGGAAAGAACACAAGTCCTTCAAAATTCAAGGCTGATACTGATTTTTCAGAAAATTTATGGATTAAGTTAAAAAAAAAACTAATTTCAGTTAAAAATAACTTTTGATAAAATATATCCATGTTCTCTTCAAAATAACTAGTTTTTTGAATACTAGAAAGAAGGAGACCATGAATCTTATTTATCCAAATATCATCTTTTTTATAAGTTTTATTATTAATTGAGGATAACAAAAAATTGTTCATTCGGCCACGACAGGGTCCATTCAAGAAAGGATCATATAGTTTAGGTAAGTTTTTTGTTTGAGTCTCTTCATTGCATAATCTAATTCGTTTTTGGAATATATCCAATGGCATAAATTCCTTATCTAGAACTTCCGCCCTGTTTAGAATTTCATTGCTTAGTTTTTTTTTTTTTTCTTCATTTTGAGAGTTCCAATAATTATTCAATTCATCATAGAAGATTTTTTCTCTTGTTAAAGGGTCTATTCTTTTTTCCATCATTTTTAGAAAAGTCGACAAATTGGGTGGATAGGCAAAAGATATTCTTTCTTTTCCATCATTTTGACATATATCAAAAAAGAATTG